TATTATGTCGATACAGAGGTGCGCTGAAAGTGGGGGGTGTGCTGCCCCTATTGGGCTGGGCCCTCCCCCATAAGGCCCCATCGTCGGGGCATAAGTGCCCTCTTGCTACCCATATGCAAGGCGCCGTCTTAGCCTTGCCTTCCCAGGATCGCTCCCACACCTGTAGCGTTCGTGATCGGCCTCCTCAACTTTGTATCGATCGAAAGGCTGGGTGGCAGAGCCCCCAACCGATGGGAGTTTTGACGTCCAGTATGTACCCCCTCGATTCCCGACATGCTATGATACCTGGGTCGAGTCCGTATCGCCGCGGAGCAACTGCAGCGTCCGAATAAGATCTATCTACTCGGCAATTCATCCGGTGACTTCACGGTCGCCAAAGAAGCCCCAAGAAGCATCAAACATTTCCGATGAAATCCATGGAGCTATTCTGAGATAGCAAGCACTAGCTCCCGGTGCAACTTCATAAAAAGCAATAAAAGAGAAGATCGAAGAAAATAAAACGCACGTAGTGGTAATTATAGCGGTTCCTTCTGATCCTAGAAAACGTCCGCAAAACCCGGCGACGGAACTACCGAGCAGAGGCAAAAAGACAATAAGTAGATACATAATATAGAGTATAGTTGAATTCAAACAAAAAAAGAAAAATCAGACAATATCCGAGGGGCACGGAAGGAAAGACAAACTACCGGCGGCTTAGCTTTTCCAGCCGGTAGTTAACAAGATCTTTAAAAAGCGGGGATTCCTTCTTGTCTTTCCCCATTCCGAGGAGGCTGCTTATATCTTTTCCGAGCGTCTTAGGATCACGCTCCTTGAGAAACTCGGAAATCCCTTCCCGGATTTCCAAATTCGAGTGGAATGGGTATTTGGCATTCGGGAAAATTCCTTCCCTTGCTGTTGGGTCCAAATACTGGATTATGCGCATTAGCTCCCGAAGACTTATTCGAAAGTCATCGGAGCAGACGATCGCAGGATCCGCCGACTGATTCAGATCCAGCTCCAGCCCACGGCTTGGCCCCTCCATTTTAGCCACCACCCAAGTACCATAATCCTTTAAAGACACACCCTCTGCCACGAGAGGCAGAAAGGCATGATTAGGCTCATCAGAATTGTTATAAGTCCAATACCATTGATGCCCAATAGCTTTTATAGTAACGGCATGATCAAAAAAGGTTGTATTAAAGTTTCGATCGGTTAATAACATTGTAATTGCCCCTGCCAGTACCGGAAGTGATAATAAGAGTATTTAACTTTTTTATTCTGCTCCAAAAAGCAACGGATTGATAACACTAGCGCATCCGTTTTCTTGCTAGGAGACTTTTTGTTTAGAAGGCCTTGGTTTGGTTTTGCCAAGGAAATAAGTTCAAATGGGAGGAAAGGATAAAGGTAGCCAAAACGATCCCGTGTCGAAATTTATGTGTTAAGCATATAACATCAGATAAGAAAATCACTCTTATTCATCAATAAAGCAGCCCTCATAAGGAAGCAAGTTGACTTCATCCCCGGTGACCGGCCCTCGCAGGGGCACCTTTGGGCGGAGATTACTATGTTATCTTGCATTCTTCATTCGCGACAGACATCGAAGAAAAAGAGTGAAAACGAAAAGAGAAAAGCAATCTACACTATATATGATAAAAGAAAAGAAAAACACGAAAAAAAAAACTCTTAAGATGTCAGTGAGCTTAAAGTTAGAAAAATTCCCTCAAAATTTCCCTATTAGTTAGTTAGTGTAACTCATTTCCATCTTTCTTGGCCTGCTGCCTTTTACTCCTCTTCTACCCGACCCAAACCCAATTGAAAGGCGCAAGCTAATTAAACGAAAAGAAAGTAGCACTGTAAGTATTGGCGGGAAGTATTTTCTTTCTGCTCGAAAATTTTGACAAACTTCTAGCTGGCATGAGTACATGAGGCACCCAAAAGTGACAAAGCTATAAAATATATATTCATTCATCTATTCCATCGTTTATTCAATCAATCAAGAACATGGCATTTTCAATATTGCCAAATTAACCAATTTACATCTTCAATAAAATGAATCACCAGCAGAACTCAGGTTAGTCGATCTCCGAATCTTCAAAGGTATTATGCCCTTTTGAGGTGTTCCATACCAGAACCAAATTGGATTTAATGTGGAAGGAATAGCAGTAGCTTTTGCTTGTGCTAGGTCAGAGAGAACTCACATCTCTAATTGAGCCTATACATATATATTTCAAAAGGCCATGGTGACGGACTTGGTTTGGAGTGGACGCTTGTCTAGGTATCGTACCCATGATCTGGCACGGATTAAACCTTTTAACGATATCGATGTGTTCAGTGTCCGCTTTAGTCCTTACAGCAGACAGGTATAGGTCATGCATATAGGTGAGTCAATCCATGCACACATAAGTGTCAACACATGCATGTAGGTCAGTCAACCTGTTTACAGACTAGTGTAAACCCCCGCATAGACTAGTGTGAACCTCGGTTCATACAAGCTTCAGTCGATGATACAATGTTGCGTTAACCTGGCTATAGACAAATGTCAAAGTGTCTTCAAATAAGTGGCATCATAGATTTTTTGAAGTGGTTAATTTGGTACACAGACGAGAAAACCCAGGTAATTTAGCAAGCAATATGTGTCAACCTCATGTATTGTGAAGTGAAAGCCAAAGCTATTTTATTAAACCTCAAAATCAATATTGTTAAAAACAACACCAAAAAACACCAAATACTACGCTCTAACACACTCAACAGTAAACACCTATACTAGCACTCTATTAATTCATAACCAACCTCCGCCCACTTCTCTTTACACAATATGCTTTTTGGGCACTTTGGAGGCTTGACTCAAATGTGGTCTCATAGCACCTATTTCTACTAGAGCTAAGTGGTTTAGTGAAGCTTATATATAGCATTACTCCATGGTGCAAGCTGGAGACCCCTAGTATGGATAGAGTTATCTAAGGAACCGACATAACCTGAGTCCGTTCAAGTATTTGCCTGTGCCTCAGTGATAGGCTCTCTCAACATGTAAAAAAGAAGGGAAGATTTGAAGAGTATAAATCGTTCAATTCAAACATGTAATTCGTCGAAACAGTGACCCAGCCCAATGGGAAAGTAAAGCTTGTGAAGCCAGTGGGTAAGCTGCTCTATTAGCTTCCCTTCTGGCCGTGCATTAAAGAAAGAGCCTCCCACCCGTTTTTGCATATGGAAGTAGATTCAGTCATTCAAGGATATCTTCGACATAGTGACATATATAGAGTCGAGTGTTTTGATTCGTCCTTTGCTTTGGTTGATTGTAAGATCAGGTTGTTATAAGCTTCCAAAGAAGTTGTCTTTTTTATGTAAAGTAAAGTTTGATTCTTTTTTAGAAAATAACTTCTAAAGTTATGTACTCAAGCGTAAGGTAGTATAGATTCAATGTGCCTCTTTCTTGAAACTTTTCTTGCTTGGGGCTTTCATCTGCTTCTCTGGTCAATTGAGCTACACTTTTCAGATTCTTGGTGATGAGCGGTACATGAAGCACATTGTGTAAAGATAGAGGTCGGCCAGAGGTATGAAGAATTGAAGAGCCAAGGTGATAAATTGCCAAACCTGTTCCATTCCCGACTTTAACTCTTCGAGCCTTGCATTCAAATTGCATTTAGAACTATCTTTCTTCTAATTAATAACTAGATTTTTCCATATTGATGTGCAGAAGCTGTGGAGAACTCCGTACAATAAGCTAGAGTCAATCACCCAAATCATTATATATGAATCCATTCGTTAACAAGACAGACCTAATTCAAAGTAAGACAACTAATACATAGTTTCCATAAAGTCACTTCGGCCTATTGCTAATGATAGTCCCAAACTCTACTCTTTACTTCTTTCGGTCTCCTTCGCCTATAACAAGCCTAGTCCTAATTACCCTTAGGCAGCTTATTTGTTCACTGAAGAAAGTAAATTTCTAAGCAAATCCATGGCCTAGAAGAAATTCAAAGATAGATAAAAAGACCCAAGAGAGATAAAAAGACATGAACATCTTATACATTAACTCATGCCTATGAGAGTGGAGATGGCTGGTGGCCCGGAGGAAAGATGGGGAGAGAGAGTACCTGACGGTCTAGCTGCAGTTTTCTTTGTACTGCTGTGTGGAAAGAAAAAGAATGATTACACATCATTGCAAGCCAACTAAACTAAGGAAAACCATATCTATAATTATATTAGTGCATTTCACAGAATTTCTTCTAGTTTTTCCAAGGGACTAGTAAGCACCAGAAGATGGTACAAGTACAGCAGCTTTTTGACGGTCTGATGGGTTTTCTTTTGTTATTTTTGGGTTCCTACCGGTTTATTGTGTAAACACGTTTCATCTAAAGATCTGAGCATAATAAATGCTTAAATAAAACCATAATACCCAATAATCGGTCCCATACCACACTGGGAACCAGGTACCTGTCCTACAAGAAGAAGAAAGGATGGGTTTGACTGTTAAAACATTGCTCCCAGGCTTGGAGGCTCCCCCAGTTGAGTACCTCCTACCCTCAAATCCTTTAACTCCTATACATACAGAATTCTTATTAGAAGTAAATCAGAGTCAATCAGTAAGAACTTTTCACAAATCAAGATACAAATTGTGACAGCACTCTTTTCCTTTAGTAAGGGCAAGAATTTTCACATGTACCCCTGCCTGCACAAGGATTAATATCATGCATAACCCCACATAATAGCAAAGCATCAATAATTCACCTACTAAATAAATTAGATGATTCCACTTAGTAGTAGTTACTTTCTTTAAAGGATGTCCAAACTACACCCTTTCCCCATTTTACTTTGCGTAAGTGGGGGAGATGGATGGATGATTTGGGTATTTAGAGGGGGCAAAAACGGAGAAAAGTACAGTTGATATTCTCTTGTTTTGTAAGGTGTATATGAGATGCTCTCGTGTTGCAGGGGTATACATAAATATTTTGAGGATTTGTAGGGACACATATGAAACTTTTTCCACATAAAAGGAGTGGAACCTGATGGTGGTGTCTTGGGAACTCCAACAGATCTCGACCGAAGAGTGGGTGGGACATACAAGCATGGCTGTTAAAAAAGAAATTGAAGTTCTTAAAAATCTGTCTATAAGAGGAGGAACTCAAGCTAGTCTAGTATATCTGGTACAAAACAAGTCAGTCTTTTCTTGGGACTAGGTAGGGCAACAAATAGGGAACATAGCACTAGGCGGCTAGTACAAACAAGAGGTATCAAAGGAAAACTATGAAATATGACTTTCTTTAGTGAGGAAATTTATGATATTAGTGACTTTCACACCAAGTATATGCCTGTAGAAAGATCTGGTGAAGTGCACATCAAGAAGTTGGCAAAGAATGCCTTACCAAGCTTAACACAAAAGAAAAGGATTATCCCAGGACTTCTACTATATACTCTGAATCCAGGCACAAGGACTGCTAATAAAGGGGGCTGCTTGAAATTCTAGTCAGATGGAATAATAGAGTTGGGGGTTAAAATACCTATATTCCAAAGCAGTAGCTTTATAACTTTCTAAATAACTTTCTTTTCTTTGCTTCCTCCTTATTATATTAGTAGTTAAAATCCGTCGGCCCAACCAAAAACTCAACGTACGTATTAGCCCACAGAGTTTTATGTTTCAAGGGCTCCGAACCCAGGGCATCTGTTCTGCTGCTCACCTTTTCAAGTCGGAAGAAAAAAGCTTTCCAACTGCTTTGTCACCGGAGCGCACAAGGACAATGGTAACTTTATAAAGGCCACTCGCCAGGGAGGAAATTCTTTTCATAGTTGTAAGGGCTGGTCATGGATACACGAAAGTGCCAATTTTTTTATCCCCACCCAGATTCTTCCTTTGTATCAAATTTATGATTCAGGAAAGTTTTTAGCTGTTGTATTCCTGGAATGTCATCACCTGTATGTAATAACAGTATCATCAACATAAACAACTAAATGGAATCGCTTACCCAATGGAAGTTTTTGTTCTATCAGCCCACGATGGATTTTTCTTATAAATACCTTATTTTGGAAAAGATAATCATAGGATCCCTCATTTATGGAATCTCCTTTTCCCCCAAGAAAGAAGACATCTGTCCCATTTATGAAAGATAAACTTGGGTTTTTCAATTATGGAAAGGGAGTTTCCGGCAAGTAGATTTTCAAGTCCACCTTTACTGTGGCTAAAGCATAAAGGCGGCATCTTCTAGGCCTATCTAATTCTCTTCTTTTTTTTGGATTGGATGCCTTTTTCTTTTTTATTCTCTCTTTTTCACCCAATCATGCTCGTCCTTTGCGGGGTATGAAATGGACCTGTGCTTTTTTATTTGCGAAAGTGCTCATATCCAACAACGATTGGATAATTCTAGTTCTTTTAATCTTTTTGTACGGGCGACTTCATTAACATGGGATATTTAGAGAAACAACCTTGATTTATGTTAATTTCAGTCAGAATTTACATAGATAGTTCCATGAAGTAGATTTAATTAGTGCAAGTAAAAAGGGGGGGGACCATAATAATGCTTTTTAAAAACCTTCCGCTCCTCCCACCAGAACCCATAAACACGAGATGGAAAGTGAGTAAATAGTTCAAAGTGAAACAACAAGCTAGGCCACTGTAGTGCCAAATTTCATATGATGAACATGTATCTTTATTACCATACAAGTGGTATGTAATGGTACATGACTTAGCCAGTACAGTCTTGGTACCAGCCCGGTACAGACACATTGGCCTTTGCTATTTCTCTTAAAGAATACACCAACACTTGCGAGTAACGCAATAGAAACCACACGATCTTCTAGCGGTACCATAGACTATACATCTCAGTACCAGGTGGAGCATGTGGATAGCAAACATGACCAGCTCATTACTAGGTTTTGGTAGATGTGGTTTAATTTGCATTGTCCTCTTGTCTATTTTGCTTCTCTTGTTAATGGCATAAACCTCTATATATCCTTTCAAGCAAGAAAATACTTCTATTTTTCTTTGTTTATACACAGGAGTTTATGAAACCCAGAGAGAGAAAGTGCATGAAAGAGAATCTGCATCCACGGTGAGCTTCGCCGCTAGTCTTTAGTGCTGTATATGCTATGAATGGGGAATAGTGTCCGATGCTCTGTATCGCTATTTGTAAGTATCAGGTTTGTATGTAGTACCAGTTCCAGGAGCATCTCCCACATCTGATGGTGGTGATTACTCTGATTATCTTGACCCGTATCCCAACTTGTTCCACTAAGAAATTAACGGCATCTTTTGGCACCAAGGAATTCTAAACATAAACAACATACGACCCACCAGCCCTGCCCTGAGAGGAAGAAGAAGAAAACTTACCACGCGGGTTAACTGAGAAGAATGTGTAGGAGCTGCTGAGCATACGCTAGAATCAAACTCACATTAAGCACTTCCGGAACGACTATTTACTGAACTTTCTGAAGGAAGGACTTACTTATCCAGAGAGCTCGGAGCTTATCCGACTTACTTGCAAGTGCTTTTCCTGCAAGCATGGGAAAGACGAAGGAAGGCAAACACAGGAGAACTAACACTAGGGACATCACTTCAAATCATTTTCTGTAAAAACGTTGTGGGAGATAATATTAGGTTAGGTAGGGGCATTTTCTACTTTCCCTCCAATTCAAACTCCACTAGGAATGTGGGGTGATATATTTTTTTAAATGCACCTGAATTTAGGGTTTGAGTTGGCATGTAGGAAAGAAAGAGCGCTTTAGCACAGGAGGATTATTAATTTTTTATAGGTGTTTAGCAGCAGGAGCTTGGTACAGACGAGATAGGTATTGACACGGTTTATAAACCAGCATCTGGATAGCTAGTTGTTGGCATAGACAGGCATGTGAAGAATAGGTATGAACGGAGATATGCTAGGAATAGTTGGCATAGGTAGCTGAGGTCAAAGACTGGGGGTCATAATATCCAGCCAAATATCTAGTCGACCTGGCTTCCTTGGGCTTCCCTTGTGCTGACAGCGGTGAGTATTTTGGTGAATGTTAGTATTTTGAGTTTCGGGGAATTGTTTGTAGGCATGGTTTGTGTGTTTCTCGTCAGAAAGGTATTGATGGTTTACCCTACAAGTATGTTCTTGGTTGTTGGCTCCTTTTGAAGGATTAGGAATGATCAGGATTGTTGGTAAGGGTAATGATACATTGTTTTGGCATGATACCAGGTATGGGCATGCCAGTCTTGCTATAAAGTTCCCCCATCTCTTTGCAAAAGCGTTGAGAGAAACTACTCAGACTGTGGCTCAGATTTGGAGTAAAGGCAACATGTTAATTCCTCTAAGCGGAGGGGCTAGCAGGTTATGTGGATTGTATAAAAGGCTAAGGATGTAGCCATTTTGCAAACTTTTACTTTTGATCCAGGTCTTTCTGTTTCTGATACAGGCCATTGGGAATGGGATTAAAAGGGTATTTAACCGGAACAGTTGCTTAGTATGGCTTTTTCACATCATTCATTAAGCACTGATTCGTTAAGCTCCAATATCCTATTCTATTCAGATAGCCTCCTCTCAAGTAAATTGGAGTGAACACCTTAGCCCTCATCCAAGAAAGAAATACTCTATTATAGGAATTGGAGAAAGGTTTTTGATAGTAGCTGAGTGGTAATCGACACACATTAACCAGGATCTCTCCTTTTTCTTGACCCGGGGAAGCAAATGGGCTTGTGCTGGGTCGGTCTAACCACAGAATGCCTGCCTCCTGAACTCCTCCACTATCTTCTCTATCTCAGTCGGATCAATAGCAGCGGCCAAAATCACAGTAGCTGGGTGAACCATCGATGAAAGCAAGAAAAGCATGGGAGTCTGGGGCTACATCCTTGCTAACTACTTTTCTTCCTGGTGACACAACTGCTGAACTCATATACTATATAATCATATCTACTCCTCTAGCTACATCTATAGGATTTTATCACTAGCTACATCTAGTCTGGCCCACTAGTTCTTGTCTGCCTCATAGCTGGGATAGTCTTCTTTCTTGGGAGAGTCTTCTTTCTTTAGTGGATTGAAATGAAAGTCATACATAGGCAAGCGTAACGAGCTGTAGTTTGAATAGGAAAAGCTTCTATTTGTTCGTAGGCTGGCTACAGGATTTTCCTGACGTTCTTTTGTGCTTGCTTCAAAGTAATTACTAGTATCGCAGTAAAAGAAATCAAAGGAAAATAGGACATTTCCTCATAGTGTAAGTATTTGTCTGTTTGTAGCTTCACCAACTAAGAGGAATAGCTCTGCCTCATGTTATCATAACCGCCTGCGGCGTAAGGAAAAGAACTCAAAGGAGTTCCCTTCAACTCGTACAAGTCTACGGCGATCGTAGCAAGGCATAGAGTGACGCTACACGAATAGCCAGCCATTAGTCTGAGTCAAGCTATTAGAACCAACAGTAAGAGTCCGCCTTCCGGCACAAGTCAGATTTTCTTAAGTAGTAGTTCCGAGAAGAATAGGCAGGGCGGACGGAATAGGCAAGCAACATCCACTAGTCTGCGTCCTATTCGAATACTAGAGTTTAAAGCGTAAGGAAAAGAACTCAAAGTAGCTTATATATATAGTAGAGCTTTGAAGTTTTTAGACTAAATTCGTTACACATCGCTTACGAGTCAAGCGAGGGTGGAGCTTCACTAAAAAAAGATTGAAATGTTCCTTACACTCTAAAAGAGAATATTAAATAACACCCGCTTTTGGGGAAAGCATAAGATTAGGGCGGACAGAGTGAGCCAGCCCACCAAGCTATGGGTGGTAAGTCCAAAGAGGGCCTTACGCTTCCTTCACTTTCACTTATATACATGTATTTCGCTTCACTGGCAGTAGGGATAGATAGGTAACATGCATACTGAGCTTATATTATCATAAAGAGTTACATCTTAGTTTTCTTTGAATTCGGATATTATCCTCCTTTACACGACATGGCATTGGGAAGAGTTCACAACTTATAAAAGTACTCTACGTCTTAGTCTTAGCTAACAAGTGGCTTTTTGGTAGTGGCAGCCCTACCTCCATGATATTACACTGACAGTTGTTGGACGTAATGGCCTGCTTACTCAACTTACCCAACCCAGTTCACGAGCTGCAGACTTGAGAAGAAGGGAACATATTTTGATGCTTTCCGCAGACTTGGCAGAACATCAGTCAGTATGGTCCATCAGTCAGTATGGTCAGAGGTAGGCCCTAGCGACAGACTTTTTCTGATAATATGAGAGGGTAAGCCGCCAGACTAGACTAATGTTGGTCTAGCTTGACTCGTCACTAAAGTTTTTTCTCTTCCTTCAGCTACTTAATCTATACTCGGAACTACTGAAGAACCTCGCTGGGTTAGTCTATTCCTTTTTATAGTGAGCTGAGGGTGAGGGGCTATTTCAACTCCATCCAAATGGGAAATCAGCTAAAAGCATCGGTCGGGGCAATCAGATAAAAGCATCGGTCGAATCAATCAATCGGTCCAATCCTTTTTGAGTAAAGAAAGGTAAAATCCCATATTTTGAAAGCCAAGCACTGCCTTCTCGTCTACATATCCATGTACTCACATCCATTTAGGGTGCTGCCCTGGCTGATAACGAGGCTATACACTTCTAGATAGAGTCAACCGGAGAAACTGGGTAGGGGTTGCCCATCGAATGTACGCTATCGGGTGTACACAGTAATTAGTCTAGTGATAGATCGAAGGCTGGTTGTATGTCAAAGTCCTTCCTTGGGAAATAGGGCTTCGATAGCTACGTTCAGTGATTCTTTCTTATTGCCCGAAGGTGACTGCTGTGGGGCTGGCTGGGTCTACTTCTTTCGGTAATCCCTGGGTTCCAGTAGAGGGGAAATTTCTTTGTTTGGGCCGGCCCATACATGGGTGGGTACATAGTGGGAATTCTCGTCTTTGTAGGCAAAAAGCCCTCTTGTCACTTGGTTTGCTCAGTAAAATTAAGTAAAATAAGTAAAATTGAGACAAGATATACCAGATACGAGCTTCCTTGAAAGTAGAAGTAAACTCATACAAAGTACCACAGATGGCAAAAGTAAGTAAGTGCAATAATGCACGCACAACATTATAATTTTCTTTTAAAGAACATTATCTAGCACCTGCCATGTCATAGAACAGTAACCTTTTTGGATATAGTATACCATTCTCAAATAAGAACTATTCTTTTGGATATTCCATTTTTCAAATATTCATTACACTTTGGTCAAAGATCTACCCAAACTTTGGACTCTTTTGAATTTAATGTGTTACGAAGTTTGCTTATTACACGTCCCAGTCAGTTCTATACAGATAAAGTGAGAAGTCAAATACTGACTGAGCATAAGTAAGGCAACTGCTGAATGTGAACTAACTTGGATGAAAGTACTAACTGATAAGTGGGGCGATAGGAACAACTAGATAAGTGAGATAGGAAAAACTAAAGGTGACCCCATTGACTAGCTTTATGATTATGGAGGGAATTGCTAATAAAGCAGTCATGTACAGTTTAGATAGGTACACTGAAATTTTCTAAATCACATATCTGTCGGATGACAACACCCGCTATAGAGGCTTCTATCTGGTGAATGAAAGACGCAAAGGTAGCTCTCAACCAACGTCTTCCTTCGATCCCTAATGGTGGTAGGAACGGATAGAGAGATCCTATGTTTCTTTTTTTTGACTATTATAAACCCAAACAAAGATGGATTTCAGAGTCATATAATCTTGTATGGTGGTGAAATGCAAACCGGAAAGGTTTTTCCAAGAAAGAAGCAAACCATCCTACTTCGTTGACCAACTTCATAAAATTGAAGATGCCAGGGGATTTTCCCTTCCAGAACTCAATGAATCTCTTGGCAATACGTAGACTCTCATTTTGTTTGATGAAGTGATCCATACTATTTGGAATATCCGAAGCAGAGCACGTAACTGACTTATTCCTTTGTGAGTGAATGTGAGTCCGCTGTCTGTGAGCCATGGGTGTTCTGAAGCATCCTCTTGGTGGTACCAAAATAGGTAAATGAAATTCTTTCTCCGTTACTCACCGAGGTCAAAAAAGAATTCCTGCATTCTGGCGCTTTTCCCAAATTTGTCTCTATTTCTAAATCTCAACTTCTACCAAATTCTATCCTCGAGCCCCTTGACCTCAACGTTTTTCAAGAATCAGACTTACTTACTTGCTTTTCAGATAAGCATTTCATGTTCCACTTTTCAACAAGAATTGGTCGGCATCCAAGCAAGCCTTTACTCTCTTATCATGTATGCGAAAAAGCAAGTGTCGTGTGCATGTCGAGTGAGCCTTACTTAGCACCAAATAGGTTGTAAGGAACCAAGTAAGCAAGTCGAACCAAACTTTCTTCTAACTCAACTAGATATGAGTCAATGGAAAATAAGTCAGAGTAGTAGGAATGTAGGGCTTCTTATAGGCGCTGACCAGTAGACAAATAGCTCAGTTACAGGAGGGAAAGCAGCTTATAAGAGATATGAGTTTAAATGGTATAGTATAAACAAGTGTTTTTTATCCGGTAGCCCGACTTTCGTGACTTGACGGGCGGTGTGTAGAGAACGTATTAAATGGCTTCTTGCCTATTACTAGCAATTACGAATGGGGGCGAGTTTAAGTCTCCAATCCGAACAACGCACTTGACCACGTCGCACTGTACAAGATAGTCCATCTCTGGCCAGGTTTCCAATGACTTGAAAAATGAAAGAGAACCTATTGTCTCACCTGGGAACTCCAGACTTTAGTCCCGGAACCAAGGAGAGATAATTCCAGATATTGATTAACTGCTTGCCAACCAGACCGACGGATTGACCTGTTGACCTGGCAGTCAACCTTTTTCACGGGTGCTCCTGCTTTCTGTTGCCCTTTGACTTCGTTTTTTGGATCTAGGGAAATCGTCACCGTACCATTCTCGAGTTCTTTCTCCTCGTTTTTCACCTTCCAACGTGTTTTCACGAACATTGCGGACCGTGGACGATATGCTTGTGTCGGCATAGTATCAGAGGAAAACCGCATGCATGATCAGACATCTCGTGGGTGGCCCTATTCCGAATCTTTATCCAGACAGGACTTTCTTATCTTCCTTTACCGTCCTTCTCTAGGAGAGACAACCTCATTCCGGGTCTATCATATCCTGGCGCCTACTATTCTTTGTACTGGTTGAATTTCTTCATGTTCATGAGTTGGCTACTCAATAAAAAAATACTAGGGACCTTGGTTTTGCTAACTCTTTCGCTAACACACACTGGAGCTTTTCGGAAGAAAAGACAAAGTCAAAAGAAAACAACGTCGAGCCATCCAGTAGTCCAGAGAAAGCTAAAGATATTACCTCCAGCAAGTTCTCTCTTAAAAGGCAGGAGTGATGGAGCGAGCCTAAGTTGCCGGATTATTACCAATGTAATCATAAAAAGCTAATTTATCAGGAATTTTAGACCAAGCTTCCGATAAACTTAGATTTTCGGCTAGCCCGGCGCTAACTCTTCGATATATTTCTTGTTGAAAGTATCCCTGGTCCCATTGATAACGAGTAGGACCAAATAATTCGATTGGGGTAGTTGCTGAACCATACCACATAGTTCCTGCAACAACAAAAGCTGCAAAAAAGACAGCAGCAATACTACTGGAAAGTACAGTTTCAATATTGCCCATGCGTAATCCTTTGTATTTGTATAGACGTTGAGGCGGACGGACACTCAGATGGAATAAGCCTGCTAATATACCTAATGTGCCTGCAGCAATATGATGAGAGGCTATTCCTCCTGGAACAAAAGGATCAAAACCATCCACACCCCAAGCTGGATTGACAGCTTGTACTTTTCCAGTTAGTCCATAAGGATCGGACACCCATATTCCAGGACCGTACAAACCTGTTACATGGAATGCGCCAAAGCCAAAGCAAGCTACACCAAATAAATGAATTCCAAAAATCTTGGGCAAATCCAACGAAGGTTTTCCTGTACGTTCATCACAGAATACTTCTAAGTCCCAATATACCCAATGCCAGATAGCTGCCAAGAAGCACAAACCAGAAAACACTATATGTGCCGCTGCAACACCTTCATAACTCCAAATACCTGGATTGGTTACAGTTCCTCCTGAAATATTCCAACCGCCCCATGAATTGGTTATTCCTAAACGAGTCATGAAAGGTATAACGAACATACCCTGTCTCCACATTGGATCAAGAACAGGATCAGAGGGATCAAAAACCGCTAATTCGTATAAAGCCATCGAACCGGCCCAACCAGCAACTAGAGCTGTGTGCATTATATGAACAGAAAGTAATCGACCGGGATCATTCAATACAACAGTATGAACACGATACCAAGGTAAACCCAAGGAAACACCCCTTTATAAAAGAAAAATAGAGACTATATCACCTTATTTTATCGCATTAAAGTAAGAAGACTATATACTGTGTACCTAAACTTTTTTTCAGTAGATTCTGTGGGTTGGGTATTTGTAAAGCTCTCATCAGCTTCATCCCTTGCTGGTTTCAAATCGTTACAAAGTAACTCCCTTATGTCAGAATATCCATTGCCACTTGACTGCAGCACAAAAAGAATGCCAAATTGGCCAAATAGATAGGCTGATCCAATGTAAGAATACGATGGATGAAAAAAAGAAGTTATGGACAGATCTTGAAACTCGACAATGGTATGGGTGACCTTGTCAGAACTAAATCCAGCTTCAGTGAATATTTTTGTCTACTCATGTTCGTCTCGCTCTGCTCCCAAACATAAAAATGTCAAAGAAGAGTGGATGCTACTTGCCTCTACGCTCTAATTAGTCCAAAAGAAGGAGCTTTCTCTTAGCTTTTCCAGTAGTTCAATAGTGGGGCCCCAGCCAACTGCTTCTTCTTTTTTTCCTGCTATAGAGATTTACCCACTTTCAAACTCTCTTCTCCACCAGGATCTTACTCGTTCACGTGATCTTAGAACTAAATAAGGGAGTTCTTCTTTAATTCGAGCTCACCATTCTTCTTACGGGTGGGGATCCGATCCACTCTTTGTGGGTCTTGTTGTTCTGGGGTTTTTAGAATTGGAAAAGTGGTTTTTGTTTAGGAACTGCACTGACTTTACTCTTCATCTTTTGTTTCTTCTGACGTAGTTTCCAGTATTCCTTCTTTAAGCTTAGGTAGTAGTTTATGTTCCTGGATTGGAGATTAGTGGATCTTGTAGAATTCCTTCTCTGGTCACAGGGTTCTTGTGAATATAGGTATCAAAGCAGAACTAACCTAGTAGAATCGGATAAGGAAACTAGTGAGTTACTTTAAAGAGTTTATATAGAAGATGAGGTGTTGATGTCTAAAGGAAGAGAGTCGATCGAGAGGGAGGCGGGAGCTAAGTCAATAGGTATTCGTGGCAAGCAGAATAGGTCAATGGATTAGGGAATGGGGCTGTCCTATCTAGAATCTGAGGAAATGCCTTTGTCAAGCAGGTCACTGTTATCTGTGGAGTGAGTTTCTTGAGTAGAACTAACCTATAGACAAGTAGGCTTTGACCTGGGCTTGGCATAGTTTTTTATAGATAAAGAGTGTTTCTTAGCCTGTAGCAGTCAGGGAAGGAGGTCATATACGCGGGGGGCAAGTGGTCCTATACTCAACGAATATGAGTTCTTACTGTGACTTTCTGAAGTCTAACCTCACTATCTATGAGTTTATGTCAAATAGAAAGACAGAATAGGGCTAGTTAAATAGGTAAGTTGGGTTGCCGCTAGGAAGGAAACTAGATTCGTTGGAAACAGGATATGAATATGCTCAAGTAGGTCATAGGGCATAGGTATCAAACAAAGGAGAACTCTGAGATAGATGACTTGTAGTAAGGAATAGAGCTAACTATACACCCATATTCTTTTCTTGCAACCCAGGAACGGTCAAGTAAAGAAATAGGCTTAGGACCTGGTTAGGAAAGAAGTAGAGGATAGGGGGGCACTCCTTGGTCTTAGCATTGATAGGGAATTACGGAAAATAGGAATATTAACCTCGACTCTCTACTGAACTCAAGAAAGAAGTCAGATCCGGGTATTAACAGTTATTCGGTAAAGCAGGTCAAAGTAGTAGTCAACTTGGGGCTTGGCGGGTAGTTCAGTTCTAAGGCAAGTCTAAGGAAACTAATAGATAGGTGGTTAAGCAGGTGTCATGAGTTTAATAGGTAGAGCTCGGAAATAGGTCAAGTAGTTAAGACAGCTAGTTCTTGGTCTCCAGCCAATCCCAGCTTTGAGACTCGAACCATAGTCAGGAAGGCAGAGACTATTACAAGCCGGGGAGAGAGGGTTTTTGCTCGTAACGTTAGTAGTTACTCGCTGGCAAAGAAAAGAAAGAATTACCTACTGCCCAGTTCTTTTTGCATTCTTTCAGCTAAGTCAGAGGATTTTAGCGAGTGGAACCCGCGCAACCGCTACTCAGATACGTAGATTATATAGGTCTTGACTATTACCATTAGTTCAAATACCGCTGCTCAACGTTATTAGTTGGACAAAGCAGGTAGTTTTTTGATATGACATTCCGCTTTCTATCTCTACATACTATCGTTCCGACGAAGACCTTTAGGAAAGTACCTCCTCTTACTTTCTGAACCAATAGGTAAGGCATTAACAGCAGCTTAAATTCACGGGCCCTTGATGGAGTACTATGACTTTCTGTAGTTTAAGCAGAGGTAGTAGTCTTTTCTTGAGAGTAATAGTTAATTAAGCAACGCATTGTCTTTTACAGTTGGGAAAGTTCTACGAAACTATGACTTTATTGAGAGATGAGTGTGTCTCTTTCCAATAGAGATGAGTAGGTAATAGATTGGAATAGGAGTAAATGTCTTCAAACTATACGCCGGTCAGAGTAGCAGTAGGTAAGGAAGTGACAGTAGGCATTGTTATAGGTAAGCTACTATCATTTAATGAAGAAAGAAGAATTCTACGGCTAGGCTATATGAGTGACTTTATTAAGTTTATGCGCCGATATGTATGTGATATTACTTGTTGTCTTTGATTTCAACGTGGGGAGAAGTAAACTTCATTCTGTCTGTTCATGGATGTCAAGAAAGAGTAGTTGGTTGCATTGGGGATAAGGCAAGGAGGTAACTTCGGATAGATAAGATTGAATTGCTTGTAAACCAATCTCTTACTTTACTAGAATTCTTACTTGACTTTAGAGATGACTTGAGGAGGTATGACTTAATGTAATTCTTCGGTAGGGAAGTTAAAGGAGGGGAAGTAGGTATTCGTGAAAATCGGTGTAATGAGTAAAAGAGAATAGCCAAGTAAAGTAGTAAAATACAGTGGTAGAGTAGCACTAGGAAAGATAGGCAGGAGGTAACACTCTGCAGGAAATAGTAGCAGTAGGTAAGGATTGTGATTAGCCAAGTCTAGGGAAAGGAGAAGTAAACTGGGTCACCCAAGTAGTAAAAAGAGTGGATGGTAACTAAATATTCCTTTCTGCAGAAAATGGTTATTTTGATCTTCTTCCTGTCCAGGTAAGAGTTTATGAGTAAGTGAAGAAAAGAGTGTGCAGATTCTTATTTCACTGACCCAGCCCTGTTGGAGGAATATATACTGTTCTTGCCTTGCCTTGTTAGGCTGTTTTGGGTCGGTCTTGATGCCGAGAAGGAGCTCTTTGACACATGAATCCTTAGTAAAGAATCGGACTAGGAATGCGCTCTTACTGCTGGCATTAAAGCCAATGAAATAGTTTTTGTGGGCACGGTTTAGGCTTTCCTTCGGAACCTTGTCAAAAAAGCTGTTTGCAGGATAAGGCGATACAGATAGAGATATCCTCTTAAGAGAGGACGGGACTGCTTCTTCGTGACTGGGACTGTCCATGGATTCTCAACCTTGGGCTTGAAAACGTCGAAGCGAAGCAAGCGGGTGGCATGTGTAACCCGTTATAAGAGGTTGGGTCGTAGCGAGAGTCCTAATAAAGTCAAGCCTTACCTTACTCTTGTTGTGTCCATGTCTGCTTTCTTGTTCTCAGATGCTACATAACGGCTCTTTAACGCCCGGAATAACCTCTCAACGTACGAATCCCCTGCTAGTATGCCTCCCTTTCGTACCGATCGTAACTGTCTTTCCTTGATGACTCGGATCCATGAGAGAAGGAGTTACTCAGAGCTGTAGTTAGGGCCTTTGCCAAAGGAAAGGGACCCCTTCTAATTCGTTGCGAGTCAATCCCTGGGTGAAATATCCTTTAATTGGATTGGCTGCTTCCAACTAGAAGCACATCAGGAGGGCATCGAAAGTTTATCAAGCACTGCACCGGATTTTCCTTAATCCGAGTAGGCTGCACATTCATAGGCTCTTATATGCAGCATTATCGCCATTGATGGAGAATAAGCGCTCTTGGAGGAAAACCATGAAAGGAGGGGTTTATTACATATAAGATATAGATAATGTACGAGCAGGAGAGAGTAAAAAGGCAGAAGAGGAATCGGTTGTGCTAGAATGAGATCTAACCGTATCCGGTCTTTCGAAAGAGAGTAAGCTCTTTTGTGAGAGAAGAAAGATTTGCTAACTGTGAAATCCTCTGCCCTGCTGTAAGAAAGGTAACTGCTTTCGTAGCAGCAGTAGCCGGTGTAAGCAATTACATCATCATAAGAATGAAGAACGCTGGGCTAGGCGGTTGACATTCCATAAGATGTGGGGTTTCACTATTGGTATCCATTATGGCTAGATCCCTCGGCTCTGGTGACTTGGTTGACTGCTTAATTGAGCTTGGTAGATCTGCACCGCTAGTAGTTATGGATTATGACTATGGAATTGGTTCGTTTTCCTCCTTTCAAAGTGAGAGGGAGCCCATGATTGAAAAAAGAAGAGGATAGCCGCCGCCTTCCTTGTGACTTCTCTAATGCGAGCCAAATTCAGTAGACAACTGTGATCCTAGTGGCTAGTTAGCGAGGTTGGCTCATTTTTTGAAGTTCTTAGTAACATAATGGAATCTCTTTTTTGGTACTTTTTATGCGTATGCCTCCCTCCATTTATCTTAATAGCATTTAACCCTGAACAAGGAAATGCTGCTTTTATATACTACATACATATTGAGATGTACTTAATTGACAAAGATGAAATCCACTTTTTCCAATCGAAGTATCCCAGCTTCTTGCCACCTTTCCCACTAACCATGATGTTTTCAAATAGCAGAGCCGGGTCACTGCCTAGCCTATAATTAGAAGTAGGCTCCGTTCGTCGATTTATTCAAAATACTTATTTGGAATGGAATAGATAATGCTCCCAAAGGACTAGATCTGGTAAAGAGCCGTATCAAACTGCCCAAACAGACAGACCAGACCTTGCTTGCGTAAGCCGAGAGAAAGAATCAGCCGATCAGCAAACATTACTTATAGGAAGCTCGGACTGACTTAGTTCACCCCGCCATAACCTACTATTTAGACTTCTTCCTAAGCCAAGCCCTATCTCTTTTTTCTGTCTAACCCTTTCATCTCTCTTTTGACAAACCGGAATCCACTTTTGATGATCGTAGATAGAAACTTAAAGCAGATTGCGGAGTTACTCCACTTTCAACATCGCTAGAGGCTAGCATTCTCTAACATCTGATTCTTGCCATGTCCCTTATACAATACTAGTGCAAGAAATGACTTACCCATGCCATGTGCAATAAGTCCCTTCCTCACAGCTATCTCTATCAGGGCTTTCTATGCAGCAAGAGTCAGAGCGGCTACGACTACGAGAGCAGTAAGAGCGGCGGGAACTTAGACTGCACCAGTCAAGTAATCAAGGAAGGCCTATTCCAATGCAGAAATTAACTCCTCATAATCTAGGTGACCTGCTTGCCGACCCACCGGCGTATTTCTTTTACGACGTCCCATCCCAAGCTGAAACTACAACTCATGCATAAGCAAATCCAGAAACTCCTACTTATATATATTCTGACCTACCCACTTGAGCCAGACCCAATCCAACATGCTTACCTGCTTCCTCATAAGAAGAAGACCCAGGTAATTCCCTGCGACTTTTCTCAAATTCATGCTTATCGCCCTAGTCTAGTCCTACCTAAGGTTATTTTTGAACTGAATCAACTCCATCCGAAAACACAGGCGTATAGTTTGTTCTCTTTCCTACATACGGAAACTCCTTTGCCTACTTAGCTTTACTAAGAACTACTAACTTTTACTTAGTAAAAAGCCTTATGTTTAGTTGACCTATTATCGCAATCAATTGATTCTTGACTACTCTCCTTAGCAAGAACTAGTGACAAGCCCTACTTTCAATGCAATGCCCTACTTCGTTGCAATAACCTTTTTGTTTGTTATTTGACCTAAAAACAACTCTACTTAGGCGATATATGATATGTGTTTTTGCTCTCTGTTGGGTCTTATTGCCTTGGATAAGCTACCTGAGGAGAATTCTTGTACAGAGGCGATGTTTACCTGTAACCCCACTCTGCCTATTATTTAGTCCGTCAAATAGCTCGTCTCGGTAACTGCTACTTTCTTTGTTTAGTTACTTATTTTTCCCTTTCCTTTCAGAAATACCCAAAGCCTATTGAACATAACACCCATAGCAATGACTGATTGATTCCAGACTTGATTTAAGAGGTCGTACCCTACTCTTTTATTAATACCGAGTGATATAAGTGGTACCACCTGTTGACGAAGATTGAAGTGCAGTGGATTCCTCTTCTTTCCTATCACCTCATCCAATGTAAAGACTATCAGCTAGTCGGGAAAACCCATCTAAGAAGGAAAATCCGGATGAAAGGGCAAATGACTTTCTTGGTTAGCTGACTAAGGGCGGATGTGCCAGGCATAAAGAGTTAGGGATGGTTCAACAGTGCTAGCTTGAGGCCTAGGTAGGGAGAAGATTCTCGAACGTTGAAAACGGGGGTAGGTAGCGATTTGACAGTGCCAGAGTTGAGCTTGGAAGAACTGCTGATTCGAGAACAAGAATTCGTTCTGGTCCAGGGCCCTTCCGTCTAGCCTACTTCTCCCAGCTCTAAAGGCAGCTACTGACTCGATTGCTCTATTATTTGTACTCGCAGTGGTCGGAGGAACTCTTCACTCGAGCTTTCCTTATCCTGTTCAAAGTAGTAAGCGCAGACAACCGCATCAAAGATTTTCGTAGATAGAAAGACAGATCTTGCTTTTCTTTTGGAAGTTGAAAGAAAGCGTAAGGATGCGTCAAATCAGTATGATGTATTGGGCCAGTAAGAAGTCATTCTTTTAGACTCTCATATATAGATAGGTGAGTATAGTTACTCAAGTTGTTGGAAGTCCCAGGCCAATTTGGCTTTGATACTTCGGAGTTAATTAGCTGGTTGGTAAGCTGCTTCTTGTTAAGTATTTGTATTGGATTTGGTTTTCTGCTTTCTGAATCTACACCCGATTCTGCCTAGAACGAAAGAACTTGAGAAGCAAGCGGTCTCGTAACTCTGAGTCTATCGAACCGAAGAATGCGAGTCAAGAATCGAGCCGAGCTCCCATCTATATCTATAGGCGGCAAAAGAATGGAATAAGAACATGAGGAAGCCAGTACGCAGTACACAGGGAAAAAAGATGTCATAATTAAATTGTTTTTTAGTTCGGCGGAAGGCACTTCTTTCGCAAGCCAACCCATAATCTGATGGGCTAGCTGAACTGGAAGATCATGGATGCAGCAAGATCAGAACCATACGCAGCAGAAAGGCTAGCTTACCTCTTGGCCGAAAGGGAAGGCCCTTATATACAAAGGGAACGAGTAGGTTACTTTTAGTGACAAAGCTTTTAGGCTCTGAATGGGTGTTCCGGTGTTAACGAGTGCGGGAAGAAGGTCAAGTACGGGCAGTCTCCCTACAGCCTTGGGTCATCCTGGAATTACGTCTCGGGGCTGTAGTTCTAATTTGAGCTCAGGCAGAAAGAAAGAGAGATGAACCAAGGACTCTTAAATTAAATATCTAGTACGTGAGCTCGTCTTCGGCCACCACGACTGGAGTAGTTGATGTGACAAGTATCCAAGCTCAGATCTCTCGAGTCAAGGAGGAGATGATTGGATCCGAGGTTGCAATGGTTCAATCAAGAGAAGAGCAAGTCGATTTCATAAATTGGAACAACCACATCAGCTTCATTCTTTGCACATAGGGGTAGTTTTGTAAACTCGCCTGAAGACCACTGGAATCGTAACCAATACCCCTACCAATACCCCAGGCCACACAATTCAAACCTACCCTACTATAGTACTTACATACCAAACCATTATCCGCCCAAAACGAATCTAACCCGGACCTTGCAATTGCACATCCATGCCAAATCCTATGTCGGTTGCCAATTACACCGGTACAAATTGTGAGCAAGCCAATGATACAAGGTCCATGCCAAAAAAGAAATTCCAAGAACATAATAATAAGAACCCTATTTCTACTGATTTCTTAGCAACGGACCAATTTTCTTATTCCCAAATTGTCCCTTCGCTTTATCAGCTTCCAGTTATGAGTTGTAACTGACAATTTCCAACTGAAAACGACTTGAGACCTCTTGATATCCAACATTGTTCTTACCAGAACCATTAGGCCATCAGTCTGTTATTGCTTATATTCACACGGGCTAATTCAATTGCCAATTTCATTATTCTATTCTTAATAATTTGCCATTACCCAAGCATATCTTCCTTTATGTGGACTTTGATTCCACTACTGATTCGGCATTTGCTGATCTTGATACATTGTCCGATGCGCAAGCTTTCTCTTCCTTGAACTATTATCTTCCCTTTAGATTAGATCCTTAGTGGCATTTTCCACACCATCACCATTCTCTTATATTGAAACCTTCCAACAACTACGATTTGGCAATTCTAATACATACCATAACTTAGGCTGACTTTCTGCGGAAGCCGTTTTCAGATCTATCTATAGTTGTCTAACTTGTACCGACGCTCATATTCAAGTGAAGGAATATCTGGGACGAAACACAACAGAAGCAACTCGATTTAATACTATATATGAATGAGACCTGTCGATGCACTTTATGGCGTGTACACATATATATTCTATACCGTTTGTTCTGACCAACGAAAGGAACCGTCGAACTATCTGAGGGCAGAGTCACTATTGCCCCCGAAAGGCGAACTATAGAGCACCCATCGACAGCCAATTCGACTACCAATCGGAAAATAAATAAACCCTTACCTGGGTGACACGCCCGGAACTACTAGCTGATACAGGCCGTAGATGCCGATAAGATCGTCGAACACTGGCTGGGGTTTGTCGTGAAAAGGTAGGTGCAAATGGGAGCAAGCTATGGAACGACACTATTCAGCATCCTATCTGAAGCAGTAGGAGAGGCTGAACTAGAATGGAAAAGGAAAGATTATAGGTACATAATCTAGAAAGAAAGATGATTTGGATTATTTGGAAACACTAGGTTCTGAGGAATATTATTTACAATTTACTTATTCTTCCAGTTCTGGTTATATCGAAAGGAGGACATTCTTACGATATCTTACAGTACCGTTTAAGGAACAATACTGACAGCAGGATTATTTTTACGCAACCACTTATGCTGCTTTGACTAGAGGCATAAAGCGTTGGGAACTTTTTCATCCATCTTCTTCTTTACTAGAGGTAGGTTTAATGAAATGCAACAACAACTAGTCTACTATCACGCTATGCCACTGACTTGAGAAATATGAGCAAGTTAAGCTAGAAATCTCTGAAGATTTGCTTGTGCATTTGGTTTTGATATCTCTTCCAACACAGTTTAATCAATTTCAGGTGAGCTACAACTGTCAGAAAGAGACTTGGTCTCTGAATGAGCTCATCTCACACTGTGTTCAGGAAGAGCATAGATTGAAGGAAGCAAGATCAGACAGAAAGTGCTGACATAGCCTCTACCTCAAAGAACAAGGGTACAAAGAAAAGAAAGAAGGATAAGGCGCGAAAGAAGGACCTGGTGGCGCAGAAGGAAAGCTACAGCTTAGGGTTTCAGGAAAGTGAGGGATAGGATTGAGAGATGCTTTGGAAAACAACTTCTTTTTCTTTGGCTTGAAGGTATTCTAGGATAAGAAGTGCCTGGAGTGAAAAAACTACTGCTTTCGGTAGCCGGAGAGAGAATAAAATAATCATGTAACTAGGCCCTAGCTCTGCCCTCCGGGTTCAATAGTACTTGAACTTGAGCTTCTCCTTTCTTGCTGCCCGTGATAGCACTAGTAATGCCCTCCCTCCGGGGGTATGTCAGGTGTGCCCTCCGGGGGTTATAGGTATGGCATACATAGGAAAGCATAGGAAAGAAGCAACTACTTATCCTTTAAGTAAGATCAAATTACTTGTTTCAAGCAAGGGATTTTCTTCATACATAAGCAAGGGCGCCAAGCATGCCACTCTCTTCTCTCGAGTTAATGCCTATCTAGCTGACTTTCCTCTCCCTACAAGGGACGGATTGGAAGGCATACCAACATGCAAACAATAAGTCAAACTACTTATGTTGTCTACTTTCTCTAAACAACTCGCTTTGATACTTGCTTTGCTGGCATAACAATACGTTCACTTGCTGCATATCGCTTTCCTTGCTTGCTTTTTGTATTATATAAGATGATTCAAGAATGGGTATTTGTTTCTAAAATCAATAGAAAAAAAGAGACATAAATTGAGCAAAAATGGCAAGGGAAAACATATTATGAGGGGGGTGTGTTAAGGTTAGAACTTTTGCGTATCATCGAGCATCTTTTCCTTCTAACAACCTAAAGGTCAACTCTAGCAATTCACGTGGGATACGGATTCATATTTCATGTGTTAAGCTTTTGCAAATTGATAGATAGGGAATGGCCAGTTCTCTAATCAGCTATTCCGCTATGCTTCTTCTTATTCTGATTCTTTACTATGCAAAAACAAGAAAGACGACTACTAGTCACATCACAGTCGGAATGCTATTTTGAAGCAATTAGCTATGGATGGTACCTCCCTCTCTACTTTATCTCTTCTTATCAGGGATTGGCTGCTATCCGACGTGCGTTCACTCTTTGTCACGCCCTTATTTGCCATGCTATTTTCGGCCACGCAATTTGAAGCCGACACCTCGTTCTCAACTTTATTTAGCTTTTTGACCGGCACGAATGAGGTCGCATTCATTCTAACACTTCTTGGGATCAAATAAATAAGGAGATCCGCCTCACGTATCGAGTGGTATCTACTGTGGTAACCTTGCCGGTAACGGAAGATCTAGTCGGATGCGCTAACTTTTGGACATTATCGCGCGGGCGCTCACTTCTGGACATAACCATAAACTCCGCGAAATCTTCTATGGTTCATTGGATTTCCTCTTTTGGGAACGTTTTGCAGCAGGAGTGTTGCCAGCGGCGTTGAAGTTGACCGTACTTACGTCGACACCAGTATCACAACCCGCTGAGAAGCACCCGAGATTTCAATTTCGACTTTGACTCCGATATTAAGTTCTGAGTAACGTCAGAGCAAGAAGTAGCAGGTAGAGACTCATGGATATTTGAGTAGTCTGATCTTCCCGACAAGATTTGGCTGGCATAGCATTCCTACCAGGGATTTGGTTTGTCTCGTGAGTTGGAAGATGGTTGTAAGGCTCGGATAAAGCATCAACCAGTACCTCTACGGATGTCTCGGACTTCGAATAGCAACTCGCATACTGATATCCCTGGCAGTTCAGACCACAGTTTCTGAGTCAGTCCTTCTTTGTATTCTTTGACGAGCTGTACCATGTTTCCAAAGTACAAATCTAATTCATAGGCAACTGTACCTATTTTCTTTATAACTTCAAAGGGACCATAGAACTTAGGGCTCAAATTTCTGATCTTGTGAGAACTGTGAAGTGAAATCTGTCTGTATGGCTGCAACTTGAAATAGACCCAGTCTCCAACACTCAACTTTCTTTCTGACCTCAGCATTCCTCTTCATTCTTTCTTGAGCCCTTATTAATTGCTCCTGAAAGCACGCACTGCAGTGCATTGTGTCTCTCCTTCAGCACCTCATTAACTGACTCATTCACACTTCGAGGTGGATGGCCCATGGGCAGGTGTGGTGGAGGATAGCCATATAGTGCTTCAAATGGGGTTACTTTCAAGGCAGTATGATAATTAGTGTTGTACCAACATTCTGCTAAGGGTACCCATCTAGCCCAAGTCTTGGGCTTCTGAAAAACCATACATCTCAAGTAAGTTTCAAGGCCCTGATTCACTCTCTCAGTCTGGCCATCGGTTTGAGGGTGGTATGCAGTACTAAATTTAAGTTTCATTTCCAGTTTGTTCATCCATTCCTTCCAAAAGTTGCTAGTTCAAATTGGGTCCCTATCTGTAATAATTGCTTTTGGTAATCCATGCAACTTATATACTGTATTAAGGAAAAGAGTAGCTACATCTGCAGCCTTGAAAGGATGGGTTAACAGCAAGAAAAGGGCATACTTAGTCAGCTTGTCCACCACTGCTAAGATAACATCCTTCCCTTCACTCCTTGGCAACCCCATGATAAAATCCATTGTTATTAATTCCCATGCACCATCTGGAACTGGAATAGGTTCCAGCAGACCTGGGGTAGCTATATGTTCTCCCTTGTTCAATTGACATGTATCACATCTTCTCACAAAATCAATAACATTTTGCTTCCTTCATTCCTGACCAGTAGAATATGTTCTTCATTCTCTGATATGTTCCCAAAATTCCTGAATGCCCACCTGTCATGCACTGCCTGTATCATGTTGTTTCTCCACTCTTGGTTGGTTCCCACATAGAGCTTCCCCTTTACCCTTATTATACCCTTATGAACTGAAAGTGTAGTATCGACAAGGGTACCTGTTTTGTGTTGTTGCAGGACTTCAAATGCCCACCTGTCTCCTTCATAACTTAGAGCTAGATCCTCAATCCATTGAGGAATGATCTCAGTTACAGCTGTTAGCAGTTCACCATCCTTGCTGTCTTCTTTTCTGGATAATGCATCAGCAACCAGATTCAAGGTCCCTTTCTTATACTGCACCACATAATCCAGCCCTCAGAGTTTACACAACCCCTTATGCTGTCAAGTATGTGTCAGCCTTTGCTCTAGAAGATGCTTGAGACTCATGTGGTCAGTCTTGATGACAAATGGACCCCCTTGTAAGTAATGCCTCCATTTTGGAACTGCAGTTAAAAGGGCTAGAAACTCTTTCTCATAAGTGGACAATCCCAGGTTTCTTACCCCTAAGGCTTTACTTCAATATGCAATAGGTCTTCTACCTTGCATTAGGACAGCCCCAATCCCTTTATCACTTGCATCAGTTTCCAAAATGAAAGGTTGAGAGAAATCAGGCATGGCTAACACAGGGGCTGAGCACATGGCTATCTTAAGGGTCTGAAATGCTTCTTCAGCTTCTATATTCCAGTCAAAGGCATTCTTTTTTAGTAGATTAGTGAGAGGTTTAGTGATTATGCCATAATTCTTAATGAATTTTCTGTAGTATCCAGTTAGCCCAAGGAAACCCCTCAATTGTATCACAGTTTTAGGTGATGGCCAGCTCTTCATTGCCTCCACCTTTTGAGGATCAGTAGCCACTCCTTCTTTGGTGATGATGTGCCCTAGGTATTCTACCTTCTCAGTCCCAAATGAGCACTTGTTTCTTTTGGCAAACAGTTGATTCTCTCTCAGCACTTGTAACACCTTCTGCACATGCTCCTTGTGTGAATTTAGGTCAGAACTAGAAACCAGTATATCATCAAAGAAAACCAACACAAACTTCCTCAGATAGGGCTTGAAAAGATGATTCATGACAGCTTGAAAGGTTGCGGGTGCATTGGTTAACCCAAAAGGCATCACCACATATTCAAAATGTCCTTGATGGGTTCTAAATTAAATGCTGTCTTTTCTATATCTTTCTCATCCATTCGTCTTTGATGGTACCCAGACCTCAGATCAACTTTCGAAAAGTATTGTGCCCCATTTAATTCATCGTTGAGATCATCAATAATTGGAATTGGGTACTTGTTCTTAACAGTTTGGGCATTCAATTGCCTATAATCCACACACAACCCCCAACTACCATCCTTCTTCTTCACAAGTAGTGCAGGTGGGGCATAAGGGCTGGTGGAAGGCTGGATGATTGAGACCTTGAGCAATTCCTCAATGATCTTTTCAATCTCAACCTTTTGGAAGTAAGAGTATCTGTATGGTCTGAGATTAATTGGTTTTGCATCAGGTAAGATAATAATTAGGTGATCAAATGTTCTCTTAGGTGGTAATGAGGTAGGGTTTTCAAAAACATCAGCAAAATTTTGCAATACTTCAGTTATTTCCCTCCAGTGTATTCTCTTCTTCCTTAGCTTCTGCCAGCATTACATGAGCAATGATCATCTCACTACCTTCCTTCAATTCCTTATCTATTTCTATGGCTTGGCACATCTTCACAACTGCACTCTCATCTTGCACTTGCAATTTCACCTCCCTTTCTCCATTTTGGAATGCTACCTACCTGTTTGCCCAATCAATGCTCATGGGTCCAAATTTACCCAACCAATCCAAGCCAAGAATCATATCATAGCCTGTGATGTTCAAGAGCCTTCCCTTCAAACTCATGCCCCTGAATCTCAAATTGAAGCTTAGTACATAACGAATCAGTAACCATCTTTTCACCATGGGCCACCATAACAATCATGGGTGCTGTGCTGTCTTCACAATCTGACATTGAATGCCTTGTAACACAGCTGGATCTACAAAACTATGTGTACTTCCACTGTCCAATAGAGCATATACAGGTCTCTTACCTAGCTGCCCTTGAAACTTCATCGTTTTCAACTTGGGGTTACTAGAAGTTGCATGCATGCTTACCATAGCCTCCTCAGTACTTCCCCCCTGATTGGGTGACATGATTTCCTCCTCATTCTTCTCCTCATTTTCTTCACTGTCCTCCTCTTCTTCACCTAGCAGCATATGAACCTTGACCTTACACTGATGGCCTGGGTAATATCCTCAGTACTCCTATAAAGAAAATATTAGCGACTTAGCGGCGATTCTAGTAAGATTTGATCTTTTGGCCCGCGGCAGGCTTTTCTTGATAGCAACAATTAGAGGTTTCAACTAGTGAGGAAGCCCTACCAAAAATGGAGTATTTCCCGTCTATCTCAGTGCCCCATGCTCGTCTTTTTCCCTGGCAGTCATTGGAAGCAAATTTTCATAAACCTCTCCGCGCTTATCTTGCTTCTGAAGCCCTTTTCCATTTTATTCCATCCCGTTCCATTGCATGCGGTTGGAGATCCAGTGAGATAGTGATTAGGATCAAAGTATAGGTCAAAGATAAATGCAGCAATCTATCCGCTTGTTATAGATGAGAAGAGAGTTCTCAAAGAAGTACTTTAGAAAGCGCTTTTGAAAGAGCCTTTTTCAATTAATAAAGTGAGCAAGGAGGAAAGAAAACTTCTCCGCCCGGGAAAGCCTTTTTTGAAACTTATCAATGTCAAATCAGACTAATCGTCCACTTTTCCTTTGGGCTCAGGCATGGTTGACAAGCGGCACTTTCCCTTTTCGTTTTCCTTCGGAACTGGAACTACTGCTGGAGCATCCAATTCGTCAGTTACTGGGATGTCTGTGGTGAAAGCACCTTTTTTCAAAGCAAAGGAATGCGTTGAATTAAATAATGGGCAAATCGGGAGTTTGCAAGCTACGAACTTGTGGTAGTGTAGAAGAAGGTCCGGCATATCGAGGAATAGGAGCCACACCAACCATGAATGGTCGAATCGTCGAGTAGTAAGTAGTAGGGACAGGCAGCAAGCACGTCCGAAATAAACCTTTTTGATGCCTCCTCATCTTTTTGAGCTTCCTTCCAATGCTCTCCTCCCTGTGCTTCTATTTCTTAAAAAACTCGTCGCTTGACGTAATAAGTAGTAGGGGAAGTGAATCTTCTTCTTTTTCCTTTTTTCTTACACCAACTTTTTTCTTGTACTTTCCAAATTGAGTAATTCCCAAATTATGGAATAGCAAAGTAACATACCCAAATTGAAGTCCAAGTTGCATAAAGAGCGCGCGGAGACGGCTGACGACGAGAGTCCAGTATTTTTTATACTCTTTCTTTCATATTAAGAACTCCAAGGCAGGAAAACTACATACCACCTAACAACTACTTTCTATATCAACTGCTATGCTACTAAACTCTTCCTTTTCGCTTGCTTCTTGCTTATTCAAGTTATTGCTAGCTTTCTCCTTTTCAACGTTTGAAGTTCACTCCTTCCTATCTCTTTGTTCTCCTCTCCTTGTAGTCTCGCTCTTCAAACCTTACCTGTAGTTTTTCTTTCGCTTATTAGTGCCGTGCCAAGTCAATAGAATTACCAGCTCTCCTTGGGAAGGTAGTAAGACTTGAGCAGTCCATAGGCCGAACTTTGTCCTATTCTTCATCTCCATCATCTTGCGAACACAATCTCATGCGACGCGCCCTCACTGCTACTTCTCTCTATTAAGCAGCTCTCTGGGTCCGTCCATAAGCATGCATACTGGCGCTCTCTTATTGGCTAGGCCCTATCTAATTAGCGGGTTATTCTAACAATAGAAAAAGAAGATAATGTTTGGAGTTCAATAAGCTCTTTGCAAAAGAATAGCTCCTGCTAGTGAAGTACCTAAATAGTGCAATCTCTTGCATCGAAAAGAATCCTACTTACGAACCTTCTTGCTTTGTCTTTCCCTTATCTTGCTAGCTCTATACCAGTGCTTGAAATAGGCATTTCTTCAAATAAGTCGTTTTTTAAAAAAGAGGAAATAAAAGGTAAAAGTCTCTCTCGATCACAGCAGTGGAAGGTAAGTGTGCCGGAGCCCGAAGGCTTTAGTATGGAAGATTCCCTCCGAAGGATCAAGCACAGCGAGTCAAAATAATAGAGCGATAGAGTCAGGCTCCAGCCAAAATATCATTACTATCTCTACTGCTAGGAGATTGAAACACATACTTAACTGAGCTATTACTCCGCCGACATCTTACTAAAAAGAAAAAAGGATGGGCACATTATCTTGTCAAAAAAATAGATGTCCCCTTCGAAGGTTACTACTTTGCTTGTAACCTCCGTGGTGTAGTGGCTGTCGAGCTCGTATTGTTGTTAGAGATCGTCTTTTGAACGGTAGCTCTTCTGGGCATTCTAGAAAGCAATCATGAGTTATATCCGGATAGTTGTAGGCTAATGCCTTGCCATCGGGACGAATAAGCTCATGGAATCCTCTTCCTGGCTCGTAACGTGCCGTAGTTACTCGCTGGGGATAAACCTGAAAATCAAGGCTTTTCCTAAAAAATAGAAAGGTTGTTGGCTGACCACTTTGGCGGAGTTTTGCTTAAGATTGATGATGATACCCGGGTCTTCTTTAACACTGTGTTCCAGTAGGGTCTTTGTGACCAAAATAAGATTATTCATATATAGGTCAAAATATAAGGATCATAAGGATATGTGGAGCCAATACATGTTTCGTATTGAGGAGGAGATTGACTCTTCGGGTAAAGGTACAAAGCGAGAATGGCAAGCCCTTCCCAGAGAATGGAAAAGATGATGGTCAAAATGCTGATTTTGCAGATCCAGAGGATATGGGGGAAGAGGACCCCGGAGAAGAAAAGGAGGAAGAACAGAGTGAGGTTGAACCCCATTTTAATAGGCGTAGTGCTGGTAAGAGAGGCACTTATGTGTCGACTATGGATGCGATTCCTTCTTTTAAAAGAAAGGATGCGATTTTGGAAACGGATACACAGCCTGATCCACCTATTATAGAGGCTGATGCGGGTTTGCAAAATAAAGTGAGGAAAGAATGTTCCCTACCCTAGAAAAAGAAGTATAGGGTAGAGGATGGCATAGAGAAGACTAACACTAGCCGAAGAACCAGTAGAGCGGGGAGGGGATAACGGAGGAAAGCAATAGTGAGAGCTAGCTGATAAATCAAAATTGAAAGGGTCTCGTTGGGACGTTGGTTATCATATGTATTTGATATAATAAGAAATAGCATTTCCGCGGCCTGTAACACAAGCCTTTCGGATACCATCTTTGGACCGACAATCAAAACTTATTCGTCTAGTCTAGATTGTATTCAAAATACACTATTAAGTTGAAAAGAGGAATCTTATCAGTACGAAGATATCCCGAGAGAAGGAAGACTAGCAAAACCAAAACCAAGGAATCAAGGGCTCATGTGGAAGAAGACGGAGTTCAAGCGTATAGTAGATGCATAAGGAGGAACTCTCCTTTATGTCGATCCCAACACCACGGCACAAGACCTGGCTTTTGACTTTCTTTGCTGGAAGAAATCATTAAAAAACTGGCAAAGCGAAATGCAGACCCTGTTTACCCTAGTATTCTACCTCACCAAGTATCGAAGGAAGAATACCACCCCGCATGTTAGGCGTACTTTACTATTTACTCTACTATGAAATTCCAAACTATCGGGAGGCCTGGTAGCTTATTTAGCCAACTCAAGTTTATTAGCAAAGGGAACTCCATGATAAGCAGAAGACGAAGGAAGAACTGGCGCACCTTGGACTATCTTTGATTCTTGCTTCTCAATAAATGAGAAACTTCTCATTAGAGATTTGAGATGAATGGGTAGAACAAAAAAGAACATTACCAATACAAAACCATACAATACAACGAAAAGATAAATCGAACTGCGGAGGTTAATTTTGAATAGCATTTTGTTTGTCGTCTCAGTCAATTCTTTTTGGGTGGATGGACAGCATAAGAACCTGGATCGAGCTAACATTTTCCTAAACTCAACCAATTTTTTGAAAGTCTTTTTTCTTCTCCTTCTTGTCGGGGAAATGCTCAATATGTTGGAAACCCAGCTTATCTCACAGCTGATTAGATCCTGGACACAAGTATCCCATGTTTCCCTCTGTGATGCTTGAAGGAAAATTGAATTAAATACATTGAAACATTCACCTCTTTTTATTCTGAAATAAGAATTTGGCCTCCTACCATCTTCGATCAAAAAGTTGATCTGCTCACTCATGAGAGAAGAGAATTCTTTGCTATACCGTATGATGTTGTCATAGAGAAGTCTGTTTCTTAGAAGAAGAGGGGCTTTTTTGGAGATAAAAGGCATCTAGATAGCGGCAGTATTCAAAGTAATAGGAATAGAAATAGTTGTTGGCAAAGCATGGGACAGAAATTCAGCAAGTAGACATTCACCGGTTTAAAAATAGGCATGGGTACTAGGACTAGAGACAGAACAGGTGTAACTAACTAAAGTTAGAGTTCATCGATCAGTCTAGGTTTTTCTCATAAAGTAAAGAGGTGAGGTTTTGGATGGCAAGGCCCGGAATACCAACTAGGCACGTAGAAAAGCAAGCGCGCTATGATCAGATAATATTCACTTTCACTGATAATGGGATATGCTATCTAATCAGATAGCTTGAAAACTTATTCGAAGGCGGAAGCGTTCGATGAGCGTTCTTCCTACCTACAGTCTTGATGTGTCTATTCCCTGCTCTTACCATTTAGGGAGACTTCCTATCAGATAAAAAAAGGATGGCCGCCAAATGCCAGTAAAGAAAGTACTACTATGCACGCCTTTCTCGTCTACTCCGCCCCTTCTCGTTGAATTACCGGCCTGGTTCACTCCTGCCCAAACAAAAAAAAATAGATAATAAGGTCCAACCTTTGCTTGAAAAATAGCTGCTTTCCTTACTGATAGTAAAGAGCTTTCTTTTTATACGATATATTTTACTTTTTATCCTCGAAGCAGCACTCTGTCCCCCTTTCCTATTTATTCGATGCTGCTAAAGAGCTGGCGAGAGCTCGACAACGGACGGAGGAGTTTCGCCAATTTGTTGATGGATGGCCCCTCGCTATTGCAACTGTTTGATTGTTTTTTTAGCTTTCCACTTGAAAATGGTACTTCAATTTTGTTTCATATCATATATAGTGAGTGTATGTTGTTTTTAGTGTATTTTCATTCGCATCAACTTGTTTTTAGTCAAAATCTCACTCGTCATAAACTCGTTTTTAGTGTATTTCATATTTTCCTAGTGCTTACCGGTGCATATTCTTGCTGAAATGATACAAATATGGTAATGTCCCACCAAACAAAAGAGAACCAATATTTATCGCATACGTTTATCTAAACGACGCACCATCACATCAGGAAGAACTTCAAAGGATCTTTCCAATAAGAATTGAAATGTACAAACCCAAATGACACTTTTCGTATTTTGCATATAAACACACAGTTAAAAAAACGAAAGTTTTACACCATCATTTATTACTTACATGTTGGGAAGAGACGCATCATAACCCATATATAGCATAAAGAACGGCTCCTACCGCACTCCACTTCTACAGACCAAATGCAAACTGCAACACACTGCCCATCTTTTCTGCAACCTCTCCTTTTTACAACACTCATCTCCCCTTCGTTACCACCAGTGCGGAGAGCAAGGGTGATTGAGCGAGAGCGAGAGAGGGAGAGAGCGCTTTGGAGGCGGGCTAGGGAGAACGAAAGAGAAGCAGTTGATTTAGAAAGAGCGAGGGAGAGAAGAGCTGGAGAGGAAATTGTAGGTGGCGAGTTGCTGAAGCTGGAATCGAAGTCGTCGTCTATTTTAGGAATTCACAGCTACCCAAATTAAGAAATTACCAAAAATCTGGGAATCAAATACTGGACGACTCCAATCCTGACGTGCTTTATAATATAGTATAGATAAAACAACCTTAACATCTGTAATTTGTAGTCAATTTGGATGTGTAATGCTCAAACTCCTCATACAATCTGGCCATGTGGAAAAGTACTGGAGCTACATCAATCAACCTAAAGCCCTCTGGCGGACACTGTTGTCTACGAAGCCCCATGGAGAAACAACGATGAACGGCCACTCAACGTCGAATCTTTCCTTGCCTCGCTGGCAACAATAACAATAAAGAGCCAGTGTATGTAGAACTGGCCATGCCATCAGGAGAGCGTCACCAGGTCTTTGGCCTCATTACATACGCGCACAACACAACCATCGTTGCCGACATACCATCAGCAATCATAGTTGACGAAGTGATGAACCAGACCTATTTCTTCATTATCTCTGGGTTCTTTTTACTGACAGAGTAGGCAGCTACTCAGCTGTGAGGGAATGGCGAATAATGTTTGCGAGGGAGGACTATGGTCAAAGCTATGCTCAAAAGTAGGTAGGTGGTCGACAACATTGGTATCCCTTGCCAACTCTTGACCAGA